ATGATCCGAAACCCTTTTCATCTTGTAGAATATAGTCCTTGACCTTTGACCGGTTCCTTAGGCGCCATATTTCTGACCTTAGGTCTAACAGCTTGATTTCACAACCACGGAATTATTACCTTATCCTTAGGATTTTTTTTAATTATTATAACAATATTTCAATGATGACGGGATATTATTCGAGAAAGCACGTTTCAAGGATATCATACAATAAAAGTCTCCTTAGGTATGCGAATAGGTATAATCCTATTTATTACATCAGAAGTCTGTTTCTTCTTTGCTTTTTTCTGGGCTTACTTCCACAGTAGCCTTGCCCCTAACACTGAAGTAGGGGCCTGCTGACCTCCTATCTACATCCAGCCTTTAAACCCTTTTCAAGTGCCCTTACTAAACACTGCTATCTTACTAGCATCCGGAGTAACTGTAACCTGGGCTCATCACTCCTTAATAGCTGGTAATCATAAAGAAGTCACACAATCTATGCTTCTCACCATTATCCTAGGTATATACTTCACCGTTCTTCAGGCTCAAGAGTATTTAGAAACATCATTTTCTATCTCAGATAGAATTTATGGTTCCACTTTTTTTGTAGCTACAGGCTTTCACGGACTTCATGTTATCATTGGCTCTTTATTTCTCCTAACTTGTTTACTCCGAATTTTATATCATCATTTTTCTACCAACCATCACTTTGGTTTTGAAGCTGCTGCTTGATATTGACATTTTGTAGACGTAGTATGACTTATTTTATACACGTGTATTTACTGATGGGGGTCTTAGTCTATTAAGTGGCCGAAAATTAAAGCACTAGACTTTTAATCTAGATAATGATTACAGAATTAATCCTTAATAAATAAGAAATGATATAATCATATATGATTTCGACTCATACTTAAGATGTGGTACACATCCTTATTTAAATACACACATATTTTAAAGGTAATTAGGAATAAAATAAGGCTGCTAACTTTATTTTGAGCAGTTCAAACCTGTTCTACCTTTTATGAACAATAAATTTTTTCCTTCTAACTTTTTATTTATTATAATTATGATTTTAGGTACTTTGCTCACCCTCTCCTCCTCTCATTGGCTCACCATATGGATAGGATTAGAACTTAACCTTATGGGATTTTTACCTTTAATAAATATTAAAGGTAAAACTTTAGAGGCCGAATCTTCTATAAAATACTTTATTATCCAAAGGCTGAGCTCTAGAGTTCTTATTATAGCCTCCGTAATTATATACTCAACCACCCTATCCTGATACTCAGTATTCTCAGATACATTTACTTCCATACTAATTATTCTTTCCTTAACACTTAAGCTAGGAGGAGCTCCTCTTCACTTTTGATTACCTAGAATTACAAAAAAGATAGCCTGAATAACTTTATTTTTGCTACTAACCTGGCAAAAACTAGCTCCTCTACTTATAATGAGACTAATTAACTCTAACCTTTGAACTATTATATTAATTTCTATTATATCAACCATCGTAGGAAGAATTATAGCTCTTAATCAAACCAATATTCAGCTTATCATCACATACTCTTCAATCTCCCATCTGGGCTGAATAATTTCCTCAATTACTTTAAATAGATCCATTAGTCTAATCTACTTCTTTAACTATATTATTATCTCTATCCCGCTGCTTAACACCCTTAGCCAATCCTCAGGTGACCATTTATTTACACTTTCCCAGAAAAATTATAGTAATAACCTAATAATTGTGTCTTTAATCTTATCTTTAGCAGGTCTTCCTCCTCTTTTAGGCTTTATATCTAAATTTATAGTACTTCTATCTCTCATGCAAAACAATATAATTATCTTAACCATAACTCTATTTTTAGGTACACTTATTAGGCTGTATTTTTACTTAAATATGTCTCTAATAACAGTAATTAAATCTTATATAACTTTTAACTCAAAAAAAATAAAAAAAAAATATAATATTATTCTTTCTATTAATATTTTAAGATCTTTAATTCTTTTTCCTCTTGCAACACTGATTATTAAATATGCGATGAATATTCTCTACAAACCATAAAGATATTGGAACTCTTTACTTTATTTTTGGTATTTGATCAGGACTATTAGGCACATCATTAAGCCTAATAATCCGAACCGAACTAGGACAGCCAGGGTCTCTCCTAAATGATGACCAGCTTTACAATGTAGTGGTCACTGCCCATGGATTTATTATAATTTTTTTTATAGTTATACCTATTATAATTGGGGGTTTTGGTAATTGGCTTGTCCCTCTTATGTTAGGAGCCCCTGATATAGCTTTTCCCCGTATAAACAATATGAGGTTTTGGCTTCTTCCCCCTTCATTGACACTACTATTAGCTTCTTCAGCTGTTGAAAGGGGGGCTGGCACAGGATGAACTGTCTACCCCCCTCTATCTAGTAACTTATCTCATGCTGGACCTTCTGTGGATTTAGCTATTTTTTCCCTTCATCTGGCAGGAGTCTCTTCTATCCTGGGAGCTATTAACTTTATTACAACAATTCTTAATATACGGTGAGAAGGTCTTCAAATGGAACGACTACCTTTATTTGCTTGATCAGTGTTTATTACCGCTATCCTTCTACTCCTTTCTTTACCTGTACTAGCAGGAGCTATTACTATATTATTAACAGACCGTAACTTTAACACTACATTCTTTGACCCTAGAGGAGGAGGGGATCCTATTTTATACCAACATCTTTTTTGGTTCTTTGGACATCCAGAAGTGTATATTTTAATTCTACCAGCTTTTGGTATTATTTCTCATATTGTCTCCCACCACTCATTTAAGAAAGAAATCTTTGGTGCACTAGGTATAATTTACGCAATATTATCTATTGGCCTCCTGGGTTTTATTGTATGAGCCCACCATATATTTACTGTAGGCATGGATGTAGACACACGAGCCTATTTCACATCTGCAACAATGATTATTGCTATCCCTACCGGCATTAAAGTATTTAGCTGACTAGCTACTATTTATGGTTCTCCTATTAAATACAACACACCAATGTTATGGGCCTTAGGTTTTATTTTTTTATTTACTGTCGGAGGACTAACAGGTATTATCCTTTCTAATTCCTCCTTGGATATCATAATACATGACACCTACTACGTAGTGGCCCACTTTCATTATGTACTCTCTATAGGAGCTGTTTTTGCTTTGTTCGGTGGTTTTAATCACTGATACCCTCTTATTACAGGATTAAGATTAAACCAACAATGAACTAAAGCCCACTTCATAACAATATTTTTAGGTGTAAACTTAACCTTCTTCCCTCAACACTTCTTAGGTTTGGCAGGTATACCCCGACGATATTCAGATTATCCCGACTGTTACACTAAATGAAATATGATTTCTTCAATAGGCTCTATAATTTCTTTAACTAGAGTATTGTTTTTTATCTTTATTGTATGAGAGAGTCTTATCTCTCAACGAACAATTATTTGATCTAATCATCTTACGACTTCAATTGAATGAGATAACCGTCTTCCTGTAGATTTCCATAGCCTTCCAGAAACAGGAGCTATTTACACCTAACTTATGACCTACTGAGGACAATTAGGATTCCAAGACGCTTGTTCTCCCTTAATAGAACAAATTATTTTTTTTCATGACCATGCTATATTTGCTATTATTATAGTCCTCACTATAGTGATGTATATATCTATAATCCTTATGACTAATAAGTTCTCCTGCTTTAGGATTACTGAAAGACAAAAAATTGAAACCATTTGAACTATTGCACCTGCACTTATTCTGCTATTCTTAGCATTACCTTCCCTTCGACTTCTTTATTTACTAGACGAAACTAATCATCCTTTAATTACAATTAAAACCATAGGACACCAATGATACTGAAGATATGAATACTCAGACTTTTTGGATATTGAATTTGATTCCTATATAATCCCAACTAATGAGTTAGAACTTGGGAACTTCCGACTGTTGGAGACAGACCACCACCTAATCCTTCCCATGAAAACCAATACGCGAATTATTGTGTCTTCTGCAGATGTCATTCACTCATGAACAGTACCCTCTTTAGGGGTTAAAGTAGATGCTATCCCGGGCCGTTTAAATCAGCTCATACTATACCCTAGCCGACCTGGTCTTTTTTACGGTCAATGCTCAGAAATCTGTGGGGCAAACCATTCATTTATACCTATTACATTAGAAATTGTAAACATAAAATATTTTATCAATTGATTAAACTTAATAAACGAATAAGAAGTTAGTTAAACTATAACATAAGATTGTCAATTTTGAATTACTAATTTATTAGTACTTCTTATATGCCTCAATTATCCCCTATTAATTGATTATTTTTATTTATTATATTCTGATCCGTGATATTTATTAATACATCTGTCATATGATGAAATACTAATAACCTCTATTCTGTTAACAAAACTCTAAAGACTAATATAACTGTGAAATATAACTGATAAAATGATGGTAGACATTTTTTCTTCTTTTGATGACCACAACTCAACTATTTTTTCGGCTCATTTTATAACATGAATTATATCTTTATGATCCTTGTTCTTTATTAATTCCTCTTATTGAATTAACCCCTCCAATTTAACTTCCATTTTATCTCTTCCTAAACAAACTATTAATATTCAAACTACACGTTCCTATAGTATAAATTTAGGGGGCTTTAGACTTTTAGTATCATCACTTTTTATTACTATTATTAATTTTAATATGTTAGGTCTTATACCTTACGTTTTTAGTACAACAAGACATCTAGCTATAACTTTTTCTCTTGCACTACCATTATGATTATCCTTAATTCTATCTTCTTACGCCCAAAACCCATACTCAAGATTAGCTTTTATACTTCCTTTAGGTACGCCTAGTTTTCTAATCCCATTTCTACCTATCATTGAATCTCTAAGGATCTTAGTTCGACCTATTACTTTATCTATTCGATTAGCAGCTAACATTAGAGCAGGGCATATCATTTTAACTCTTATTGGAGATTACTTGACTATTACAATACTTTCAGGTAGTTTTGTAGTGTTGACTTTAGTGATATTAGTTCAAGTGGGTTATTTCATTTTCGAGATTGGTATTGGGATTATTCAAGGGTATATTTTCTCATTATTAATTACTCTATATACAGATGATCATCAGTAGATAATAAGTTTTATAAATGTTTGAACTATAAAACAAAGACAAAGATAACGATAATTATTATATAACAATTAAACATTAATATTATTCAATGCTCTAAGATCATAAACATAGCTTTATTGGCCCTAAAAATTCCTTGTCCACCTATAATCTCAAACCAACCTATATCAATAACTTTTAAACTGTGATTACTAACAGCTTTAAACCCTCTTACCCTAGGATATGTAATGAAAGTAGATAAGAACCATATCCTACTATTAATATAATTAAGTAGCCCTACTCTAGGAGAACTAAAACCCTTATCTCAAAAACCAAAAGAGAAAATTAGTCTTCCAACAATTAAAATAGGTACAATTAACTTTACACCTAGTGGTATGAAGTAATTAACTTCAAACAAACAAAACAACCTTTGAAAAATAAAACCCCCAAATAGAGCACCTATAACTAACATAGATATAGGGAAAATTATTTTGCTATCATTATCGCTTATATTTCTATACACTTCTCTATTTTCCCCTCCTCAAATAATATAAAAAGAAAAACGTATTGAGTATAAAACAGTCAAACACACACCTAATAGACCGAACAGGAGTATAAACAAATTTATATTCCCTATAATAAGACTTTCAATAATTAAATCTTTAGAATAAAACCCAGCAAGAAAAGGTAAGCCACATAAAGCTATATTGGACACATTTAAAAAAACCCTAGTTACAGGTATAAGTTTACAAACATTATTAATTTGACGCATATCTTGCTTGCCTCTGTAACAATGGATAATATTACCACCACACATAAACAATAAAGCTTTAAATATTGCATGAGTGTATAAATGGAACAAAGCAAGTAAAGGTATTCCCAATCTTAAGGATATTATCATTACCCCTAACTGACTTAAAGTAGACAAAGCAATAATTTTCTTTATGTCATACTCATATAGAGCACACACCCCAGATATAATAGTGGTCATAATAGAAATATATAATATGAACCTACTAAACCAGTAACACTCTCTTAAATAACTAAAAAAACGAATAAACAAATAAACCCCGGCCGTTACTAATGTTGAAGAATGTACTAATGCCGATACTGGAGTAGGGGCGGCTATAGCAGCTGGAAGCCACCTTCTAAATGGAATCTGTGCTCTTTTAGTTATACCTGCGATTATTATAAATAAATTTACATAAGCAAAACCATAACACTCTCATATACATAATATATTCCAATGTCCCATCACGATTACTATCGAAATTGCAGCTAAAATAAAACAATCACCTACACGATTTATCAATACTGTTAACATACCTGCGGCTAACGATTTACTATTTTGATAATAAATTACTAAACAAAAAGACACTAAACCTAAACCATCTCACCCTAAAAGTAATGAAATTATATTAGGAATAAAAATTAAGAAATTTATAGACAAAACGAACAGAATAACAATTAAACTAAACCGAGTTAGATTTTCATCCCCTTTTATGTAGGACTTAGTAAACACCATCACACACCCCGAAATAAAACACACTAAACCCCTAAATCTACACCTTATTCAATCAGCTACTAAATCGAATTCAGTACTTCTTCCTCTACAATTAATCAAATCCCAACTAAATAAAATACAAATATTATTAACTACTATATAACCTATTAATATACATATAAATAAACATCAACTAAACAAGATAAGTCTAAAACATAACTCTACACCAATTAACCGAAACATAGTAAAGTAAATATAATTTATCTGAAAAGCCACAACTTTCTATTTTTCTTAAACTAACTTTACTATAAAAGTATCACTTTACTTAAATAACTTACATTTAAAATAAAAGATAGTAGAGGGTAAAAATGTAAAACTAGAAGTAAGTGTTCCCTACAAGTATTGCTTCCTCTTCTATTTAAAAAATTTATAACACTACCGTGTTGGGTTCTAATAAATATTATAAGATTATATAAGCCTCCTAAAAATACTATAAGTAAAATAATAATAATAAACCTTTTACTGAATAGATAAATAGAACAAAATAATATGATCTCACTAATTAAATTAACGAAAGGAGGTGCTCCTATATTAGCAACACAAAACAAGAATCATCATATAGACATAATAGAATTTACGTTAATTATACCTCCACAAAGGAATAACCTTCGACTTTTTAATTTCTCATACATTAAGTTAGCTAAACAAAATAAACCTGAGGAACAGAACCCATGACACACTATTATTAATATTGCACCTTCTCATCCTCAAGCGGTTTTTCTCAGTCTACCTGCCAATATAACCCCCATATGTCCTACAGAGGAATAAGCAATTAAAGACTTAATATCCCTCTGGCCAACACAGATCACAGCAGTTACAACACCCCCTCAAAGACAAACTACTATTAAAACTCCAATAAACTCTGTTTCGTTCAAAAAATATACACTCATTATACGTAATACACCGTATCCTCCTAGCTTTAAGAGGACCCCAGCTAAAATTATTGATCCTGCAATAGGGGCTTCTACATGTGCTTTAGGTAACCATAAATGCACAGAAAATATGGGTAACTTAACTAAGAAAGCAACCATAACCCCTACAAATAAGAATAAACTAACATTATATAACCCTCCTCTGTAATTTATATAATTAACTAAAAGTATACTGTACCTTCTATAACTAACCCCTAACCTAATTAGACTTAGTAGTAAAGGTAAGGAAGCTACAATAGTGTATAATATTATATATAACCCAGCTTGTAGCCGCTCAGGTTGATAACCTCAACCTACAACTAATATAAAAGTAGGAATAAGGGATACTTCAAAAAACACGTAAAAATATACTGTATGCACTATCAAAAAATACATAATTACGACTGCACATAATAATAAAACTACTGAAGAAAATAAAAATATCTTGTTATCAAAAAACTTAACCGATTTATATCTAGCTAATAATATTAACCCTGTAATTCATAAAGTTAAGCTGATTAGAATACCTCTTATTCTATCACAATAGAGTTCATTTCTTAATACTAAGCCTCACACATCTACCCTTAAATATTTTAAAGACATAAACCTTAACAATATCACCCTTCATAATCGAATCTCTCATACTATACCATAAGTTACTGTAATTAAACCAACAAGTCTAAATAAAATTCCTATAATTTATATAACCTTAAAGACCTAACGTAATCATTACCATGAACACGAATTAAACTTACCAGTAAAGATAACCCTAAACTAGCTTCACATACCCCAAAAACCACAATTACCATTATAATTCTATAATCACTTCTTTGTAAACCTCACCTTAATAAAAAAGAAAAAATAATGCCTAATATTAAAATCTCAAATCTTAATAAGATATTTAAGATATGTTTCCACTGAAAGAATAACACAAAAACCCCAACAACATAAATAAAAGCTCTTAATAGTAACTCACTGCTTATAATCATATCTTATTGCTATAATAGTTTAAATAAAACTTTGGTCTTGTAAACCAAAATTAGATCTCTATATCTTTATAGTTAAGATTTTAAGTGAATCGAACACTTCTAAAAAGTTTTCAAAACTTCATTTACCCAGTAAAAACCTAGTAACTTAAAATATATAATCATAATAAATCTAAAAATGGTCGTACTAAAAAAATACTAAACCATATTACACTCAAAACACGACCAATATCTTCATAAGGATACTCAACGGGACAGCCACCAATCCAAGTTAGAAGAAAAAAACATCCTACTATTAACCAGAAGTTAATCTGTATAAAGATATTATATATAGACCCACGACACCCTCCTACATGCAATAGAGGTAGAAAAAATAAGATACAAATAGATATTACTAAACTAATGACTCCTCCTAACTTACTAGGGATAGAACGTAGGATGGCATAAGCAAATAGAAAATACCACTCAGGTTTAATATGTAGAGGAGTGACTAGAGGATTAGCAGGAATAAAATTCTCAGAATCACCTAATACATTAGGAAACAATATCCTAATCTCAATCAATAATAATAATATTACAAAAAATCCACATAAATCTTTATAAGTGTGGTACTGATGAAAAGGAATTTTATCTAAATCCCTGTTAATACCTAAAGGGTTATTACTGCCTCTTTGATGTAGAAATAGCAAATGTATTCCTACTATAGCCGCCAAAATAAAAGGAAGTAAAAAATGAAAACAAAAGAATCGTCTCAACGTAGCATTGTCTACAGAAAACCCTCCTCAAATTCAATAAACAACCATATCTCCTACATAAGGAATTGCAGATACTAGATTGGTGATTACTGTAGCCCCTCAAAAAGATATTTGGCCTCAAGGTAAAACATAACCTACAAAAGCAGTTCCTATTACTAAGAATAATAAAACGACACCAATATTTCAAGTCTCCACTATTATATAGGACCCATAATAAATCCCTCGAGCAACATGAAAGTATAAACAAATAAAAAAAAATGAAGCACCATTCGCATGAACATAACGAAGTACTCACCCATAATTTACATCACGTATAATATGTACAACAGAATCAAATGCCATTTCAACACAAGAAGTGTAATGTATTGCTAAGAATAAACCACTAGTAATTTGAATAATTAAACATAAACCTAATAAAGAACCAAAATTTCATCATACAGAAAGATTCACGGGAGCCGGCAAATCTACAAGAGCACCATTAACAATTTTCAAAACAGGATGATTTTTACGTAATGAACTTAGCATAATACTTAAACTTAAACACTCGAAGAGGGCCCTCACAATAATAACAAATCTTTACGACCCTGATAAGAACAAATAAAAGAACAATAGCTAATAATAAGTAACATATAAAATTATCATATATTATAATTATTCTTCTCCCTCCTATACTTATATTTCTGTACTCAAATAAATAAAAAGATTTTATCTCTCTACTAATAAAATCTTTAAACACAAAAAAATTTATAAAAACAAACCTAATAAAAATAACAAAAAAATATATAGAAACTTTTCTAGATAAAAAAATTAAATTGGGGATAAGACTAATAACATATATAAACATTACTAATAACCCTCCAATATAAACCAAGAATAATAAATAACCATACCAGGAGAACGTCACTATCCTTACTAATGCTCTAACACAAAATGTTAATATTATTAATATAAACCCAAGTCTTAAAGGCTGAATCACTATAAGACACACTCTTCTTAAAGAAAACCCCACAGAAACTATGAACACTAAACTCATATCAGAAGACAAGTATGCCACTTGATCTTTAACTTCCAATGTTAATATTTTATATAAACTACCTTCTGCTAATTCATAAGATACACAAAGGTGACTAGAAATATAAGAATACTTAAAACTCTAGGGAGATAACTTTTCCAAATTAAATATATTAAGAGATCGTAACGATATCGGGGATACCTCGCCCGAACCCAAATAAATAATCATGCAACTAAACTCACTATTACGCATAACCCTATACCATATACACCAGATAATAGAACCCCTCCTAAAAACAAACTAACAACTAACACTCTTATAAATAAAATATTACCATACTCTGCTATAAATAATACAGCGAAACCTACACCTCCATATTCAATATTAAAACCTGACACTAATTCTGATTCTCCCTCTGCAAAATCGAAAGGAGCTCGGTGAGTTTCAGCTACACAAGATACAAACCATATTATTAATATTAATAAATTAACGAAAAAAATTCATACATACACTTGATATTTCATAACCATTCTCAAGCTTATTCTTCCTACCAAAATTAAACACCTCAAAAGAATTAAAGACATCCTCACTTCATATGAAATTCTTTGAGCAACAGCACGTACCGAACCTAATAAAGCATACTTAGAGTTAGAGAACCAACCAGCCCCTATAACCCTATAAACTCCTAAACTAGATACACAAAGAAATAACAATATACTTAATCCTCCTATTCTACATAGAAAATAATTATTATAAATAATTCACAACGTTAAAGCTAAAAACAACCTCATGAAAGGACAAATAAGAAAAGGAAAAACATTAACAAGAGTCGGTTTAACCAACTCTTTACTAAACAGTTTAACAGCATCAGCCAAAGGTTGAGGTAACCCTATTAAACCCACTTTATTAGGTCCCTTACGTAGCTGGAAATACCCTAAACCTTTTCGCTCTAACAAAGTAAAAAAAGCAACCGCTAAAAGTGCACAAATAAATGAAATTACTCTAGACAATAACTCAACCAGCATTATTAAGAAAAACAATTTAATACGTTTTCTAATAGAAGCTTAAATTCTATGCACTGATCTGCCATCTTAATAATTTTACAAAGTAAGATATATAATATCTTATTAAATAATCCTAAGTTATTCACATAAATTCTGCCAACTTTGCATTATAACATTAAATGTTAGCTTTCTCTGGTCCTCTCGTACTGAAAGAAGCTACTCCCTCTTAAAAGATAGAAACCAACCTGGCTCACGCCGGTCTGAACTCAGATCATGTAAAGTTTTAAAAATCGAACAGATTTACCTTTTAAAGCTTCTGCACCTTAAGGTTACTTTAATCCAACATCGAGGTCGCAATCCCATTTTTCAATACGAACTCTCAAAATAGATTACGCTGTTATCCCTATGGTAACTCTAGTATAAGCAACAAAATTGGTTATTTTACTTATCAGTAATAAAAATAAGGAGGTTACTTAAATTTACTCCTTAATCACCCCAATTAAAATTTATATAACTACAAATTTGTTAAAATAAATAATTAATAAAATTAAAGCTCATTAGGGTCTTCTCGTCCCTTTAAGAAATATAAGCTTTTTCACTTATAAATTAAATTCTAAAAAATAAAATAGAGACAGCTTAACCTTCGTCAAACCATTCATTCTAGCCTCAAATTATAAGGCAAATTATTATGCTACCTTAGTACAGTTAAAATACCGCAGCTGTTAAAACAATTTGTTCACCGAGCAGGCCCGACTCTTTATTTGTATTATACAAAGAGACATGTTTTTGATAAACAGGCGAGATTAATATTTGCCGAATTCCTTTATTTTACTTTATCATAATTTAAATATCTACCTTAAACAATTATATAAACAATTTAATTATCTAAAACTTGAACTAATACTCATATTAACATTATAATTATCTATACTAAGTTAATAAACATCTATTAAATACTTACATGAACACAATATTATAAACCTAGATTTAAACTACTTTGAAAAGAAAAACATTATTAATTCTACTTAAATCTTTATTTAATTTACTTTATTCTACACAAACATATGAAGCTTATCCCTCATACGATTAACTTATATCAAAAAAAATTTTTTGATATAATAACACTTAAATGTTCTCAATAATAAACTAGCTATCATGAAAAACGTTAAACATATCACTACCACTTAACAATCAACACATAACTATACAACGTTAACGCACATCTTGTTAAGTAAATCCTTTCACTTCGAGAAGAATTTATATAATACTAACAATCATCAACCCATTATACAAAAGGTACGAAATGAAATCTCTACTATTCTATAGACCAATTTACGTGTTTTCCTTTACAGTACCGCAAGCAACATTAATTCTATACTTTTTATACTATATAAAAAAAAGATTTAGTCTAATCAAATTAACATATTAATACAAAAAAAAGTACCTAAACATATTCTCACTTTAAAGTTTTTCCTTATACAGGATGTTTTACTTAATAGTTACTTCTTTCAATCTTAATTATGAGAAAGCTGTTCAGCTTATAAATAGATTTACAATCTACCGACTTAAATCGACCACCTCACACAAGATTTAAATACACTTATTTATTTAAGGCCTTGAAAGCCTTTAGTTTGATTAACTTAAAATCTTATTTTATTTAAACTATTTAAACCAATTGTTTGGAAAACAAACGTACTTTTTTATACTAATAAAATTAATATTCTCAGCATCTTATAATTTTAATGCCCTGAAAGATTGAAAATCTCACGTGCTTTAGTACACTATAAGAACAAGCATAGTATTTTCACAGGGTATATATATATAATAAACAACATTAAGTCTAGATGATACCTATTAGACATACCTCGAACAGGACTATTTTTATACTCTCTAACTCTATTGCGCCGTGTATATATTATACTCTAAACATCCCTCTAGCATATATCATTATATCTAGATGTACTGAGGTCCATCTAATTATCTTAGAAAGAGACTACATACATAATACAAGAGAATCACCCTCTTTAAGTACATATTAACAATAAGTATAAATATGTATATTAAAAAAGAAGATTGGATATATAACAATAATTATAAGAATTAGTTTACAATTCATTTCTATAATACACATATATATATATATATATACATTCTGGATTTCTTTTTTACTACAATAATAATTAACTTAGGAAATGGTCCTCTAACCCCCCCTTTTTAATTTACATTTTTATTAAAAAAAATAAATATTATAAGCCTGTCTTTCAGTACACTACTTTTTACACCCCCCTAATTTTGTTGTTTTATAAGAAAGAAAAATACAAATACTATTGACATATAATATAAGATTACATCTATGATCCGAAACCCTTTTCATCTTGTAGAATATAGTCCTTGACCTTTGACCGGTTCCTTAGGCGCCATATTTCTGACCTTAGGTCTAACAGCTTGATTTCACAACCACGGAATAATTACCTTATCCTTAGGATTTTTTTTAATTATTATAACAATATTTCAATGATGACGGGATATTATTCGAGAAAGCACGTTTCAAGGATATCATACAATAAAAGTCTCCTTAGGTATGCGAATAGGTATAATCCTATTTATTACATCAGAAGTCTGTTTCTTCTTTGCTTTTTTCTGGGCTTACTTCCACAGTAGCCTTGCCCCTAACACTGAAGTAGGGGCCTGCTGACCTCCTATCTACATCCAGCCTTTAAACCCTTTTCAAGTGCCCTTACTAAACACTGCTATCTTACTAGCATCCGGAGTAACTGTAACCTGGGCTCATCACTCCTTAATAGCTGGTAATCATAAAGAAGTCACACAATCTAGGCTTCTCACCATTATCCTAGGTATATACTTCACCGTTCTTCAGGCTCAAGAGTATTTAGAAACATCATTTTCTATCTCAGATAGAATTTATGGTTCCACTTTTTTTGTAGCTACAGGCTTTCACGGACTTCATGTTATCATTGGCTCTTTATTTCTCCTAACTTGTTTACTCCGAATTTTATATCATCATTTTTCTACCAACCATCACTTTGGTTTTGAAGCTGCTGCTTGATATTGACATTTTGTAGACGTAGTATGACTTATTTTATACACGTGTATTTACTGATGGGGATCTTAGTGTATTAAGTGGTATTATACTTTATATAGAAGATATGATTTGCACTCATAAAGAAAGGTTAATCCTTTGATACCAATACAGTGGAAAGCCAAAATAGAGGCATTTAACTGTTAATTAAAAAATTGTAATTACTATTACTTCACTGGCAACACTGCGCCGGAATGAACGGATTATATTGATGTTATAAATTATAAGGGTTACCTTCTGTGTTTATGGTTACTATTATAATTTATCTGTTTATTCTACTACTAGTAAACTTCTTACTATTACTTATTGGCTTAACTATTAACAAACGTTCTTATACAGATCGAGAAAAAAATTCACCTTTTGAATGTGGTTTTGACCCTTCTGTACATACTCGTGCTCCTTTTTCAATACGTTTTTTTCTTTTGGCTGTGATTTTTTTAATTTTTGATGTCGAAATTATTCTTCTTATACCTCTAACAATAAATATTATAACCTCTAATACCCATTGACCTATAACTAGCTCTGCCCTATTCCTAATTATTTTGCTTATAGGTCTTTTTCACGAGTGAAATCAAGGATCCTTAGACTGAATGAAATAAATAACTATATAATGTTCCTTACGTCTTTATTTATTATATGCGATGAATATTCTCTACAAACCATAAAGATATTGGAACTCTTTACTTTATTTTTGGTATTTGATCAGGACTATTAGGCACATCATTAAGCCTAATAATCCGAACCGAACTAGGACAGCCAGGGTCTCTCCTAAATGATGACCAACTTTACAATGTAGTGGTCACTGCCCATGGATTTATTATAATTTTTTTTATAGTTATACCTATTATAATTGGGGGTTTTGGTAATTGGCTTGTCCCTCTTATGTTAGGAGCCCCTGATATAGCTTTTCCCCGTATAAACAATATGAGGTTTTGGCTTCTTCCCCCTTCATTGACACTACTATTAGCTTCTTCAGCTGTTGAAAGGGGGGCTGGCACAGGATGAACTGTCTACCCCCCTCTATCTAGTAACTTATCTCATGCTGGACCTTCTGTGGATTTAGCTATTTTTTCCCTTCATCTGGCAGGAGTCTCTTCTATCCTGGGAGCTATTAACTTTATTACAACAATTCTTAATATACGGTGAGAAGGTCTTCAAATGGAACGACTACCTTTATTTGCTTGATCAGTGTTTATTACCGCTATCCTTCTACTCCTTTCTTTACCTGTACTAGCAGGAGCTATTACTATATTATTAACAGACCGTAACTTTAACACTACATTCTTTGACCCTAGAGGAGGAGGGGATCCTATTTTATACCAACATCTTTTTTGGTTCTTTGGACATCCAGAAGTGTATATTTTAATTCTACCAGCTTTTGGTATTATTTCTCATATTGTCTCCCACCACTCATTTAAGAAAGAAATCTTTGGTGCACTAGGTATAATTTACGCAATATTATCTATTGGCCTCCTGGGTTTTATTGTATGAGCCCACCATATATTTACTGTAGGCATGGATGTAGACACACGAGCCTATTTCACATCTGCAACAATGATTATTGCTATCCCTACCGGCATTAAAGTATTTAGCTGACTAGCTACTATTTATGGTTCTCCTATTAAATACAACACACCAATGTTATGGGCCTTAGGTTTTATTTTTTTATTTACTGTCGGAGGACTAACAGGTATTATCCTTTCTAATTCCTCCTTGGATATCATAATACATGACACCTACTACGTAGTGGCCCACTTTCATTATGTACTCTCTATAGGAGCTGTTTTTGCTTTGTTCGGTGGTTTTAATCACTGATACCCTCTTATTACAGGATTAAGATTAAACCAACAATGAACTAAAGCCCACTTCATAACAATATTTTTAGGTGTAAACTTAACCTTCTTCCCTCAACACTTCTTAGGTTTGGCAGGTATACCCCGACGATATTCAGATTATCCCGACTGTTACACTAAATGAAATATGATTTCTTCAATAGGCTCTATAATTTCTTTAACTAGAGTATTGTTTTTTATCTTTATTGTATGAGAGAGTCTTATCTCTCAACGAACAATTATTTGATCTAATCATCTTACGACTTCAATTGAATGAGATAACCGTCTTCCTGTAGATTTCCATAGCCTTCCAGAAACAGGAGCTATTTACACCTAACTTATGACCTACTGAGGACAATTAGGATTCCAAGACGCTTGTTCTCCCTTAATAGAACAAATTATTTTTTTTCATGACCATGCTATATTTGCTATTATTATAGTCCTCACTATAGTGATGTATATATCTATAATCCTTATGACTAATAAGTTCTCCTGCTTTAGGATTACTGAAAGACAAAAAATTGAAACCATTTGAACTATTGCACCTGCACTTATTCTGCTATTCTTAGCATTACCTTCCCTTCGACTTCTTTATTTACTAGACGAAACTAATCATCCTTTAATTACAATTAAAACCATAGGACACCAATGATACTGAAGATATGAATACTCAGACTTTTTGGATATTGAATTTGATTCCTATATAATCCCAACTAATGAGTTAGAACTTGGGAACTTCCGACTGTTGGAGACAGACCACCACCTAATCCTTCCCATGAAAACCAATACGCGAATTATTGTGTCTTCTGCAGATGTCATTCACTCATGAACAGTACCCTCTTTAGGGGTTAAAGTAGATGCTATCCCGGGCCGTTTAAATCAGCTCATACTATACCCTAGCCGACCTGGTCTTTTTTACGGTCAATGCTCAGAAATCTGTGGGGCAAACCATTCATTTATACCTATTACATTAGAAATTGTAAATATAAAATATTTTATCAATTGATTAAACTTAATAAACGAATAAGAAGTTAGGTAAACTATAACATAAGATTGTCAATTTTGAATTACTAATTTATTAGTACTTCTTATATGCCTCAATTATCCCCTATTAATTGATTATTTTTATTTATTATATTCTGATCCGTGATATTTATTAATACATCTGTCATATGATGAAATACTAATAACCTCTATTCTGTTAACAAAACTCTAAAGACTAATATAACTGTGAAATATAACTGATAAAATGATGGTAGACATTTTTTCTTCTTTTGATGACCACAACTCAACTATTTTTTCGGCTCATTTTATAACATGAATTATATCTTTATGATCCTTGTTCTTTATTAATTCCTCTTATTGAATTAACCCCTCCAATTTAACTTCCATTTTATCTCTTCCTAAACAAACTATTAATATTCAAACTACACGTTCCTATAGTATAAATTTAGGGGGTTTTAGACTTTTAGTATCATCACTTTTTATTACTATTATTAATTTTAATATGTTAGGTCTTATACCTTACGTTTTTAGTACAACAAGACATCTAGCTATAACTTTTTCTCTTGCACTACCATTATGATTATCCTTAATTCTATCTTCTTACGCCCAAAACCCATACTCAAGATTAGCTTTTATACTTCCTTTAGGTACGCCTAGTTTTCTAATCCCATTTCTACCTATCATTGAATCTCTAAGGATCTTAGTTCGACCTATTACTTTATCTATTCGATTAGCAGCTAACATTAGAGCAGGGCATATCATTTTAACTCTTATTGGAGATTACTTGACTATTACAATACTTTCAGGTAGTTTTGTAGTGTTGACTTTAGTGGTATTAGTTCAAGTGGGTTATTTCATTTTCGAGATTGGTATTGGGATTATTCAAGGGTATATTTTCTCATTATTAATTACTCTATATACAGATGATCATCAGTAGATAATAAAATAAATCTATCATATATTACTCGAAGATAGATTACCACCTTAACACCTTCAACGTTATGCTCTTATTTAAGCTATTCAAGCTACACTTACCAGTATAATATCTTTCTCAAGACTAATTATTTATAATTATTTTCTCAATGTAAGTGAGACACATTAATTTATGTTAAATCTTGATATTATTCCAGGGGCAGCTTCCACTACTCCTACTATGTTACGACTTATCTTATTTCCCAACAAGAGCGACGGGCGATATGTACACGTTATAAAACCTAATTCATAAAAACTCACTATTTAATTAATTTTTATTACTACCAAGTCCATCTTTATAAACCAGTTACATGGTTTAATTCGCTATAGAAATTACAAACTGTAGCTCACTTAAGCCTTTCTCATTAGCTGCATTTTGACTTGACATGGTAACCCTTACGTTGTCAAGTTTTTTTCCAAATTCTTACGAAATAAACTGACGACAGCAATACACAAACTGTTTACATTCAAGAAAAAGTAAGTATAAATTGAGGATTATCAAATTAACAAGCAAGCTCCCCTGGAAGGATATATAACACCGCCAAGCCTTTTAAGTTTTAAACAAACATAAAAGGTTTAATATATTAACCATATTCGTACTACCTAAGTAACTAAAAAATTTTAAAATAAAGAATAATAGGGTCTCTAATCCTAGTTTTTCATACCTTATTTTCAAAGAATTTATCTAGAAAAATTTAATCAATAGAAATAATTAAATTTTACCTACAACTATGTCTCTCATCAATTCTAAATATTTATTCATTCAATACTTTTTTTATACTATCTTAATATAAATTTAAAGTAATTGGTATAACCGCAGATGCTGGCACCAATTTAACCACTTTTTAACACAATAACTATATCAAACTTTCATTCATTGTATAATTATAAATACTGCGTAGCCTACTCTTATTATTTTAGTTAACCACTAACAATAACACTTGTATTAAAAATATTTTAAACATTTTTAACATATCTCCAGACAATTCGATTAAACTAAACCTAGCATGTATATATTTAGTAATAATTTATATAATAACCAAAGCCAAATTAATAATAAAGAAATACCTAAACTATTTATTTTCGGGGTATGAACCCAACAGCTTTTCTTAGCTTACTTTATTAAGTCTCAACACAATTTGTTTCTCAAAGTTTGCAACTTTATATTTTTAATAAACTATAAGACCTATATATTTACATAAGAAGGTAATGAACCTTCTCTTTAAACTCCAAAAATTTACGTGCCACTACACTATAATGTAAAAGCATAGTATTTTCACAGGGTGTATATATATAATAAACAACATTAAGTCTAGATGATACCTATTAGACATACCTCGAACAGGACTATTTTTATACTCTCTAACTCTATTGCGCCGTGTATATATTATACTCTAAACATCCCTCTAGCATATATCATTATATCTAGATGTACTGAGGTCCATCTAATTATCTTAGAAAGAGACTACATACATAATACAAGAGAATCACCCTCTTTAAGTACATATTAACAATAAGTATAAATATGTATATTAAAAAAGAAGATTGGATATATAACAATAATTATAAGAATTAGTTTACAATTCATTTCTATAATACACACATATATATATATATACATTCTGGATTTCTTTTTTACTACAATAATAATTAACTTAGGAAATGGTCCTCTAACCCCCCCTTTTTAATTTACATTTTTATTAAAAAAAATAAATATTATAAGCCTGTCTTTCAGTACACTACTTTTTACACCCCCCTAATTTTGTTGTTTTATAAGAAAGAAAAATACAAATACTATTGACATATAATATAAGATTACATCT